TATATGGGGGCTAAAAAAAAAAATTCTTAAAAATTTCATGTGGAAAAAAAAATTTTGTGATAAAAAAGAAGAAGAACAATCAAAAATAGAAGAAAAAAGACGGATAGAAATTGCAGAAACTTGGGATAGCTTCCTATTTGCTCAAATAATAAGAGGTTCGCTCTTAGTAACTCAATCGATTCTTAGAAAATATATTATATTACCTTTATTGATAATAATAAAAAATAGCGTCCGTATGTTATTATTTCAATTTCCCGAGTGGTCCGAGGATTTAAAGGATTGGAAACGTGAAATGCATGTTAAATGCACTTATAATGGGGTTCAACTATCCGAAACAGAATTTCCAAGAAACTGGTTAACGGATGGTATTCAGATAAAAATCCTATTTCCTTTTTATCTTAAACCTTGGCATAAATCTAAATTTCAAGCATCTCAGAAGGCTCGACTAAACAAAACAAAAGCCAAAGGAGAAAAAAAGGATTTTTGTTTCTTAACAGTTTGGGGAATGGAAACCGAACTACCGTTTGGTTCTGCCCAAAGAAAGTCTTCTTTTTTTGAACCTATTTCTAAAGAATTAAAAAAAAGAATCAAAAAATTAAAAACTAAGTCTTTTGTGGTTTTAAGGATTTTCAAAGAAAGAGCACCGATTTTCCTAAAAGTAGCAAAAGAAATTAAAAACTGGATTCTCAAAAACTTTATTTTTATAAAAGGAAAGATAAAAGACCTTTCAAAACGAAATCTAATTCCATTATTTGGCCCGAGAGAAATATATGAATTAAATGAACCTAAAAAAGATTCAATAATAAGTAATCAGATGATTCATGAACTATCTGTTCAAAAAAAATCCATGGAGTGGACAAATTCTTCACTTAGCGAAAACAAAATAAAAAATTTGATTGATAGAAAAAAGACAATCAGAAATCAAATAGAAGCAATTTCAAAAGAAAAACAAAACTTAACTAATAGTTGTACCAAACTCCGTTATGATTCTAAAATAATTGAGTCATCAAAAAAAATTTGGCAGACATTCAAAAGAAAAAATACCCGATTAATTCGTAAATCCTTTTTTTTTCTAAAATTTTGCATCGAACAACTGTCTATAGCTATTTTTCTAGGTATCATTAATATTCCAAGAATTACTACACAACTTTTTTTTGAATCAACAAAAACAATTCTTGATAAATATAGTTACAAGAATGAAGAAAATGGAGAAAAAACAAAAAATACTATTTATTTTATTTCGACTATAAAAAAATTAATATCCAATAAAAAAAAAATGAGTTATGACCTATGCTCTTTATCACAAGCATATGTATTTTACAAATTATCACAAATTAAAGTTAGTACCGTTTCTAAATTAAAGGCTGTTCTTGAATATAACATATGCATAACATCCTTTTTTGTTAAGAATCAAATAAAGGCTTTTTTTCAAGAACAAGGAATCTTTCATTATGAATTGAAAAATAAAACCTTTTTGAATTCCGAAGTAAATCAATGGAAAAACTGGTTACGAAGTCAGTATCAATACAATTTACCCCAGATTGCATGGGCTAGATTAGTACCCCAAAATGGGAAAAATAAAATAAATAAAGATTCTCTAGTTCTAAACCCAAGTTTAACCAAAGAGGATTCATATGAAAAAAAGAAATTTGATAATTATAAAAAACAAAAATTTTTTGAGGCCGACTCATTATTAAATCCAAAACATAATGTAAAAAAAGATTCTATATATAATCTTTTTTGCTATAACTCTATTCATTCTACAGAAAAAATTTTTGACATGTCTATAGGCATTGCCCTAGATAATTGTTTAGTCTCTTCTTTTCTAGAAAAATATAATATTCGGGGTATGGGGGAAATTCGGCATAGAAAATATTGGGATTGGAGAATTCTTAACTTTTGGTTTACAAAAAAAGTAAATATTGAGCCCTGGGTTGATACCAAGAGTAAAAAAAAATACATTAATACTAAAGTTCAGAATTATCAAAGAATTGATCAAATAACTCAGACGGATCTTGCTAATAAAAAAAGTTTCTTTTTTGATTGGATGGGAATGAATGAAGAAATACTAAATCATCGTATAACAAATTTTGAATTTTTTTTCTTTCCGGAATTTTTCTTATTTTCTAGTACATATAAAATGAAACCGTGGGTCATACCAATCAAATTACTTCTTTTAAATTTTAATGAAAACATAAATGTTAATAAAAAGATCATTCGAAAGAAAAAAGGTTTTCTACCATCAAATGAAAAAAAATCCCTTCGATTTTATAATCTGAATAAAGAAGAAAAAGAATCGGCCGGTCAAGTAGAGCTTGAATCAGATAAAGAAAAAAAAAGAAATCCCGAATCAGCTCTATTAAACCAAGAAAAAAATATTGAAGAAAATTTTGCAGAATCAACGATAAAAAACCGTAAAAATAAAAAACAATACAAAAGCAATACAGAAGCGGAACTTGATTTATTTCTGACAAGATATTCGCGTTTTCAATTGCGATGGAATTGTTTTTTTAATCAAAAAATTCTCAATAATGTAAAAGTATACTGTCTCTTGGTTAGACTAAACAATCCAAACGAAATCGCGATATCTTCTATTGAAAGAGGAGAGATGAGCCTAGACATTCTAATGATTGAGAAAAATTTCACTTTTGCAAAATTAATGAAAAAAGGAATATTGATTATTGAGCCTGTCCGTTTGTCTGTACAAAACGATGGACAACTTATTATATATAGAACCGTAGGTATTTCATTGGTTCATAAAAATAAACATAAAAAAAGTAAAAGATACAAAAAAAAAAGCTATATTGATAAAATTTTTTTTGAAAAATCCATTACAAAATATCAAAACAAAACTGTAAATAGAAAAAAAAAAAATTATGATTTATTTGTCCCTGAAAATATTCTATCCCCTAAACGACGTAGAGAATTTCGAATTCTAATTTGTTTCAACTTAAAAAAAAAAAAAGCGAGGGATAGAAATTCAAGATTTGATAAGAATATTCAAAACTTGACCACAGTTTTGCATAAAAAGAAAGATCTTGATAAGGATAAAAATAACCTAATTAATTTAAAATCCTTTCTTTGGCCCAATTTTCGATTAGAAGATTTAGCTTGTATGAATCGCTATTGGTTTAATACTACTAACGGAAATCATTTCAGTATGATAAGAATACGCATGTATACGCGATTTCCAATTCATTAATGATAGATACTTTTTACTATATAAATAAGTTACGGTATATGAAAACAACTATATGCACAAATATGAGGGATTGTTTTAAATTCAATCCTTTATACACTTTATACATGAGATTAATTTAATCAATAACATAGATACCAATTAGAGCGGATCCATAAATAAATTAACAGAATCCTTCTTTTTGAGATCTAAATTTAGATTTTTTTTATAAAATGAAGAATTAAGAAGTTGATAATTAAATTCAGATCCTTGTACAAAAAAACTACCATTATTATTACTGATCAGTAAAATTCATATCTTTCAATTCATATTAAAAGGGGAAGGATTTCTTTTTATGATAAAAAATACATTCATTTCATTTGAAGAACAAAAAGAAGAAAGCAGGGGATCTGTTGAATTTCAAGTATTTAGTTTCACTAATAAGATACGAAGACTTACTTCACATTTAGAATTGCACAGAAAAGATTATTTATCTCAGCGGGGTCTACGAAAAATTCTGGGAAAACGTCAACGACTGCTGGCTTATTTGTCCAAAAAAAATAGAGTACGTTATAAAGAATTAATTAATCAGTTGAATATTCGGGAATTAAAAACTCGTTAAATTAAAAAAATTGTGAATTAGTGAATTTTTTAGATCTTGAATTTTTAGATAAACTTCTTTATTCAGCAATCTAATTCATGCCAGAACGAATCAAGGAAAAACTTATGAAGAGACCAGTTACAGGAAAAGATCTTATGATAGTCAATATGGGACCTCACCACCCATCCATGCATGGTGTTCTTCGCTTAATTGTTACTCTAGATGGTGAGGATGTTGTTGACTGTGAACCCATATTAGGTTATTTACACAGAGGAATGGAAAAAATTGCAGAAAACCGAGCAATTATACAATATTTACCTTATGTAACGCGATGGGATTATTTAGCTACTATGTTTACGGAAGCAATAACAGTAAATGGACCAGAACAATTGGGAAATATTCAAGTTCCTAAAAGGGCCAGCTATATCAGAGTAATTATGCTGGAATTGAGTCGTATAGCTTCTCATCTGTTATGGCTCGGCCCTTTTATGGCAGATATTGGTGCACAGACTCCCTTTTTCTATATTTTCAGAGAACGAGAATTTGTATATGATCTATTCGAAGCTGCCACCGGTATGAGAATGATGCATAATTTTTTTCGTATTGGAGGAATAGCGGCTGATTTACCTTATGGTTGGATAGATAAATGCTTGGATTTTTGTGATTATTTTTTAACAGAGGTTGTTGAATATCAAAAACTCATTACACGAAATCCTATTTTTTTAGAACGGGTTGAAGGAATTGGGATTATTGGTGGGGAAGAAGCAATAAATTGGGGTTTATCCGGACCAATGCTACGCGCATCCGGAATACCATGGGATCTTCGTAAAGTTGATCGTTATGAGTCTTACGATGAATTTGAATGGGAAATTCAGTGGCAAAAACAAGGAGATTCATTAGCTCGTTATTTAGTACGACTTAGCGAAATGACAGAATCCATAAAAATTATTCAACAGGCTCTGGAAGGACTTCCAGGGGGTCCCTATGAGAATTTAGAAAGCAGGGGCTTTGATAGAAAAAGGAATCCAGAATGGAATGATTTTGAATATCGATTCATTAGTAAAAAACCTTCTCCTACTTTTGAATTATCGAAACAAGAACTTTATGTAAGAGTTGAAGCTCCCAAAGGGGAGTTGGGAATTTTTCTCATAGGAGATCAAAGTGGTTTTCCTTGGAGATGGAAAATCCGACCACCGGGTTTTATTAATTTGCAAATTCTTCCTGAACTAGTTAAAAGAATGAAATTGGCTGATATTATGACGATACTCGGTAGCATAGATATAATTATGGGAGAAGTGGATCGTTAAAATGATAATTTATGCAACAGCAGTCCAAACTATAAATTCTTTTGTTAAATTGGAATCTTTAAAAGAGGTCTATGAACTCATATGGCTATTTGTCCCTATATTTTCTCTTGTATTGGGAATCGTAACAGGTGTACTAGTAATTGTGTGGTTAGAAAGAGAAATATCTGCAGGGATACAACAACGTATTGGACCTGAATACGCCGGCCCGTTGGGAATTCTTCAAGCTCTAGCCGACGGGACAAAACTACTTTTCAAAGAAAATCTTCGTCCATCTAGAGGAAATACTCCTTTATTTAGTATTGGACCATCTATAGCAGTTATCTCTATTTTACTAAGTTATTCAGTAATTCCCTTTAGCAATCACCTTGTTTTAGCGGATCTCAATATCGGTATTTTTTTATGGATTGCCATCTCAAGTATTGCTCCTATTGGACTTCTTATGTCAGGATATGGATCAAATAATAAATATTCTTTTTTAGGTGGTCTGCGAGCTGCTGCCCAATCGATTAGTTATGAAATACCATTAACTCTATGTGTTTTATCAATATCTCTACGTGCGATTCGTTGAAACATAAACGTTTATTTTTACTATTCCGTTTCTTCTAGACGAATCAGTTAAAAAACGGAATATATATTAATCTTAATCTTTCGAATTAATATTAATAAAAGGAATTTGATAGTTATATATGAGTGAAAAAAAACTGCTCAGAAATTTGCAGTAAAAATAAAAATTGAGTCTCATTTCCTATGTACAAAGGTTAAAGGGAAATAAACATAAGTGTAAGAATCACTTTACCCCAAGGTTGGTTGATTAGTCATCCTGGCTTGAAGCGGGTTAAATATATTAACCGGATGACGTTTTCACTATCAGTTATATAGATTAACATACATGTATTACAAAGTGAGCGGCAATTAGGTAAAAGTGAGTGGATGGTTAGAAACACCAAAATACACAAAGAATTTGTATATAGAGATTAACCAAATTGAAAAGGATATTTAGGCCTAACATAAGAAAAAAAAGAAGGTTAATTGGGGCTTGAAATTTGTAGAAATGATAAGACAGTACTCCCCAAGATTCCGATTCAGAGTATGCTCCTATCCACCGCAAATGTAATGACTATCAGAAACGAAATAATCCTTTATTTTTTATAAGTCTACCTACTTTTTTCTAAAAAAGAAAGAAGAATAGGAACGAAACAAGGATCTTTTTTTTCATATATTTCGAAAATAAAATAGAATTTCTGTCATGAATAATAAACAAATAGGATGTCTAATTATTTTTCGTAATCGAAAACCACGATGGGCTTAAATACCTTTTTTTATTTTTACAAGGAGTATTTTATTAAAGGGTTAAGTTATTACTCAACAAATAGAAATTCATATTTGTAAAGGGTGAGATGAATTCCGAAGCGCGTTTTTTATTCTTAGAATTTGAGCAGACAGAATTCCATTGGTATAATTCGGGACCCCAGATATATTTAATCCATTTTAGAACACATCATATCCATCTAAATGATAATCTGGTCCTTAGATTTATTTATGGCCCCCGAGGAGCCGTATGAGGCGAAGACCTCATGTACGGTTCTGAAATAGCGGTGAAAATAGTAATGTTCTCGCCGACTAGGATTATCTAACAGTTTAAGTACAGTTGATATAGTTGAGGCACAATCAAAATATGGTTTTTGGGGATGGAATTTGTGGCGTCAACCTATAGGTTTTATCATTTTTCTAATTTCTTCTCTAGCAGAATGCGAGAGGTTACCGTTTGATTTACCAGAAGCGGAAGAAGAATTAATAGCAGGTTATCAAACTGAATATTCAGGTATCAAATTTGGTTTATTTTACGTTGCTTCTTATCTAAATCTATTAATTTCCTCATTATTTGTAACAGTTCTATACTTAGGCGGTTGGAATATTTCTATTCCGTATATATCTATTCTGGAGCTATTTCAAAGGGATCCAATTTTTGGAACAACAATTGGTATCTTTATTACATTAGCTAAAACTTATTTGTTCTTGTTCATTTCTATCGCAACAAGATGGACTTTACCTAGGCTAAGAATGGATCAACTATTAAATCTTGGATGGAAATTTCTTTTACCTATTTCCCTTGGTAATCTATTATTAACAACTTCTTTCCAACTCTTTTCACTCTAAATTGAAAATGAATCCAATATATTCATTAATTTGATTTGTTTTAAACAAGAGAAAGAAACAAAGATAAAATTATTCAGAGATAATTACAATATGCTTCCTATGATAACCGGGTTCATTAATTATGGTCAACAAACCCTACGAGCTGCAAGGTATATTGGTCAAGGTTTCATGATTACCTTATCCCACACAAATCGTTTACCTGTAACTATTCAATATCCCTATGAAAAATTAATAACATCGGAACGTTTCCGTGGTCGAATCCATTTTGAATTTGATAAATGCATTGCTTGTGAAGTATGTGTTCGAGTATGTCCTATAGATTTGCCTGTTGTTGATTGGAAATTGGAAACTAATATTCGAAAAAAACGATTGCTTAATTACAGTATTGATTTTGGAATTTGTATATTTTGTGGTAATTGTGTTGAGTATTGTCCAACAAATTGTTTGTCAATGACTGAAGAATATGAATTTTCCACTTATGATCGTCACGAATTGAATTATAATCAAATAGCTTTGGGTCGTTTACCAATGTCAGTAATTGACGATTACACTATTCGAACAATTTGGAATTCACCTCAAACAAAAAATGGGGTAAACCCTTTAATTTGATTAAAAAAAGAATTCCAAATTGTTCGAATTATATAAATAATTTAATTAAAAACTTGTATTTATATAATAATATTCAGTATTAAGGCACATTCTTTTAATATAATATGTTCGTGATTACTTTCTTGTTTAGAATAAAAAAAGAGAAACTGTCTAATAATTGTATCTACATCAATTCATATCCATTAGATTCTAATTCACTCTATTAGAAACATATTAAAAACAAATTTCCTGGTTAAATTAATAAGGTCATGAAAAGGATTTCGATTTTTTTCTTATTTTAATAATATAATGGATTTGCCTGGACCAATACATGATTTTCTTTTAGTTTTTCTGGGATCCGGTCTTCTAGTAGGAGGTCTGGGAGTGGTATTCCTTCCCAACCCAATATTTTCAGCCTTTTCCTTAGGATTTGTTCTTGTTTGTATATCTTTATTGTATATTCTAGCAAATTCCCATTTTGTAGCTGCTGCACAACTCCTTATTTATGTGGGGGCCATAAATGTTTTAATCATATTTGCTGTGATGTTCATGAATGATTCAGAATATTCCACAGATTTCAATCTGTGGACCGTTGGGAATGGGATTACTTCGTTGGTTTGTACAACTATTCTTTTTTTATTAATGTCTACTATTCTCGATACGTCATGGTACGGGGTTATTTGGACTACAAAATTAAACCAGATTCTAGAGCAAGATTTAATAAGTAATAGTCAACAAATAGGAATTCATTTATCAACAGATTTTTTTCTGCCATTTGAACTCATTTCAATAATTCTTTTAGTTGCTTTGATAGGTGCAATTTCTGTGGCTCGTCAATAAAAAATGTTCTAAATTATTAAAGACCAAAGAAAACTTTGTGTATGTTATGATTTTTTCCGTTCATTCAATTAAATTTGATTGAATACTATTTCATATTTTAAGGATCAATTTTTATATTTGAGATATATTTAAAAATTTTTTTTACCTAAATATTATATTGTTTTTATTCGTACTTTGTTGTTATATTCTAGTTGATGGAATCCGGTGAATTATTTTTCATATTGAAATGAATCAAAATTGATAAGGAGTTGCTGAATGATACTCGATCATGTACTTGTTTTGAGTGCCTATTTATTTTTGATTGGTCTTTATGGATTGATCACGAGTCGAAATATGGTTAGGGCTCTTATGTGTCTTGAACTTATACTCAATGCAGTTAATATGAATTTCGTAACATTTTCTGATTTTTTTGATAATTCCCAACTAAAAGGGGAAATTTTCTGCATTTTTGTTATAGCAATTGCAGCCGCTGAAGCAGCTATTGGATTAGCTATAGTCTCGTCAATTTATCGTAACAGAAAATCAACTCGCATAACCCAATCGACCTTATTAAATAAGTAACATAACTAAAAAAATTATAGATTGAAATTTGCATATATGATAAGTTAAGTTATGACCTACGAGATTCTATTTGTAAAAATCTAAGAAATCAAAGTATTTTAGCCCCATTTTTTATCAATTGAGCCAGAATTCATTACAAAAATTCTATTAAAGGAAATCATTGCTTCATCTAGTATTTTAATATACCATTCAGTTAGAAGTTTACTAGATTGAAAATTTATGACATTAAAAAAACTATCGATCCTATGTCACATTCAGTAAAAATTTATGATACCTGTATAGGATGTACTCAATGTGTCCGAGCATGCCCTACAGACGTATTAGAAATGATACCTTGGGATGGATGTAAAGCTAAGCAAATAGCTTCTGCTCCAAGAACCGAGGACTGTGTTGGTTGTAAAAGATGTGAATCCGCCTGTCCAACGGATTTTTTGAGCGTTCGAGTTTATTTATGGCATGAAACAACTCGAAGTATGGGTCTAGCTTATTGATGCTTGATGCGTTACCGAAAACCTCATTTGAATAAATTTGGAATACATTTTATTTTTTTTTATTGACAAGTACTCGTACTCAAAAAAGTTAAATTATATTTTTTTATTTATATATTTTTTTTGAGTACGCGTTCCTTGGACCTGGTGTATCTTGTCTTTACCACGAATGATTTTCCTTGGTTAACAATAATTGTTGCTTTTCCAATATCTGCTGGTTCATTAATGTTATTTCTCCCGTATAGGGGAAATAAAGTCAATAAATGGTATACTATATGCATATGTATCTTAGAACTTCTTCTAACGACCTACGCTTTTTGTTATAATTTTAAAATGGACGATCCGTTAATTCAACTGTCCGAAGATTATAAATGGATCAATTTTTTTTATTTTTACTGGAGAATGGGAATAGATGGACTTTCTATAGGAACGATTTTACTGACGGGATTTATTACTACTTTAGCCACTTTAGCGGCTTTTCCAGTTACTCGGGATTCCCGATTATTTCATTTCCTGATGTTAGCAATGTACAGCGGTCAAATAGGATCATTTTCTTCTCGGGATCTTCTACTTTTTTTCATCATGTGGGAATTAGAATTAATTCCCGTTTATCTCCTTTTATCCATGTGGGGTGGAAAGAAACGTCTGTATTCGGCTACAAAATTTATTTTGTACACGGCAGGAAGTTCTATTTTTTTATTAATAGGAGTTTTAGGTATAAGTTTATATGGTTCGAACGAACCAACATTAAATTTAGAACTCTTAGCTAATAAATCTTATCCTGTTACACTCGAAATACTTTTTTATATTGGATTTCTTATTGCTTTTGCCGTCAAATCACCGATTATACCTTTACATACTTGGTTACCTGACACCCACGGTGAGGCACATTACAGTACCTGTATGCTTCTCGCTGGAATCTTATTAAAAATGGGAGCATATGGGTTGGTTCGAATCAATATGGAATTATTACCCCACGCTCATTCTATGTTTTCTCCTTGGTTGATGGTAGTCGGTACAATCCAAATAATTTATGCAGCTTCAACATCTCCCGGTCAACGTAATTTAAAAAAGAGAATAGCCTATTCTTCTGTATCTCATATGGGTTTTATAATTTTAGGTATTAGTTCTATAACGGATCCTGGACTTAATGGAGCTATTTTACAAATAATTTCTCATGGATTTATTGGCGCTGCACTTTTTTTCTTGGCAGGAACGAGTTATGATAGAATTAGGCTTGTTTATCTTGATGAAATGGGTGGAATGGCTATCTCCATTCCAAAAATATTTACAATGTTCACTATTTTATCGATGGCTTCCCTTGCATTGCCGGGCATGAGTGGTTTTATTGCAGAATTTATTGTTTTTTTTGGAATAATTACCAGCCAAAAATATTTCTTAATTTCCAAAATTTTCATTATTTTTGTAATGGCAATTGGAATGATATTAACTCCTATATATTTATTATCTATGTCACGCCAAATGTTCTATGGATACAAGTTAATTAATGTCAAAAACTTTTCTTTTTTTGATTCTGGACCCCGAGAGTTATTTCTTTCAATCTCTATTCTTCTACCCATAATTGGTATTGGGATTTATCCTGATTTTGTGCTCTCATTAGCAAGTGACAAGGTCGAATCCATTTTATCTAATTATTTTTATGGATAGTTTTCAGGAACTAAAAAAAAGCATTAAAGTGAATTATAATAAGAAGTCTTTGGTCTTTGTATTGTGAGAACCTTTTGAATCATTGTACTACTTGATTCAAAAGGTTCTTGATTATTTCCTACTAAGATTTCTTAATTTATATGAAGTTAGATATAGATGCTATTTTTTTTTATTTAGATTTGGATTCCTTTTTGTTTGTTACTTTAATTCGATGTAAATGAACCATAACTATGTAAACCTATTCCTAAAAGATTGACGCCAAAATAGCATATCCAAATTAAAAGAAAACCGATCGAAGCCACAATTGCAGAATTTATACCCCTAACATTCCTATTTGTTTTAATATGTAAATAAATTGCGAATATAGTCCAAGTAATAAATGCCCAAGTTTCTTTTGGGTCCCAGTTCCAATATGAACCCCATGTCTCATTAGCCCAGACAGCTCCTGAAAGAATGCCGACGGTTAAAAAGATAAATCCAAGACTAATAATACGAAAACTCCAAAAATCTAATTGTTGAATCAGTTGATACCTATAATAATTTCTAGAAAAACTAAAATTAATGTTTTGTTGTAGTAAAATAGAATTTCTTTCATTTATGTAGTAAAGTACATCAAAATAAAAAAATTCATTTAATAATTTTTTTTTTTTCTTTTTCCAAAAAGTAGGTCCAACTTTGCGAAATGTAATCACTAGAAGAGCTATTGATAATAATGATCCGCATAACAGAGCGCCATAGCCTAATATCATCATACTTACGTGCATCATTAACCACTGGGACTGGAGAGCTGGTACTAATATTGCAGACTGAGGCATTTTGTTTAAAAGACCTGAAGTAGCAAAACCCTGAATAAAAATAACACTTGGCGCAGTTATTGCGTTTAAGTTATTTTGTTGTTTTTTATTAAAATAGGAAACCATATGAATAATTGAAAAAGCCCACGAAAGAAAAATTAATGATTCATATAAATTACTTAATGGAAAATGTCCTGAATAAATCCAACGAGTTAATAATAATCCTGTTATACCAAAAAACGTAATTATGATTCCTTTATCTGATGAATCAAAAAATCCTATGATTTCATCTAAATTAACTAATAAAGTTACAAAATAAATTGTCAGTACAATTGAAACGACCGAAAAAGATATATGAGTTAATATATGCTCTAAAATTGAAAAAATCATAAAAAATTTGTTAAAAATTAATAAATTAATACTAGGTTTTACCCGATTTTAGAAAAAAGGAGTCGGGTATTATTTTGATTATAAAACTTATAATATCTCTTTTAGAAGATCTTATGCCGCTACTCGGACTCGAACCGAGATGCTCTAGCACTGCTTCCTAAGAGCAGCGTGTCTACCAATTTCACCATAGCGGCAACTTGTTCAAAACAATATTAACAAGTTTTGAGTCAATCGTCGAGATTAAAATTTAAATAAAGAAGGCAATTGATTCAAATTTCCAATTGATTAAATAAATTAAAACTTTTTGAAGTAGGTATTGGTGTTTTAATTAAATTAAGATCTTTTTGTTTTTTTTTTCTGAGTTATTTAAATTCACTTTTTGTTCTTTATATTTTTTCTAGAATACAATGAAAAATGTAACTAAATTCAAGTAGTTGGAACTTCAACCCAAAGACAAAACTCTAAATGCTCTTTATCATTTTTTTTTTCTTTTATATGATGAAAAAAATTTCGAAAAATAAAAACTTCTTCAAAACCCTTAGCAATTTAAAATAAAATTAGCTTTTCCTAATTGCTCAAGAGAAATAAAAAAAATTATCAAAATATTTTTTTTTATGTATCTTTTTATATTGTACAAACATAAGATTTTTTGATCACTTAAAGTAATTAATTTCAAGATCTTTTATTTCCTCTTAATGAGGAAATAAAAGATCTTGATTTATTATTGTCTCAAAGTAGTGAAGGTAGTGATGGTAGTGATGGGGCAAAAACGAATCCCCTTTTTATAACTAAAAAAATGTGAACCTTTCTTTTTTATCTATATATTATTTTTTTTTTCTTCTTTTGGTTCCTATTTTGTTTTATATGTATTTTAACAAATTGGTTTTTAAGTTAGGCTAATTCTAATTATTATAGTGTTTTTTATTTATTTTGCTGTACAAAAAAACTTTTTGAATTACCTGTAGAAAGTGATTTCCCTAACGAAAAAGCTTTCAACGATGTCCAATATCCCTTCCTTTTCCAAATTTTTTTACGAATACGCTTTTTCGAGATAGAAGTACGTTTTTTTGGAACTGCCATTCAAAAATGAAAAAAAAAATTTCAGTGGTATAATTGGATGTCAAAGACATTTATTATTCTATTCTTTCGTACTCCATATCGAGTTATTTTTTCTTTTAAATTTTAATTTTATTATATATATATTATATTAATATTATTTTCAAAACAAAAAATACATTCAAAAGTTTAAAACCCAACTGTTTTTTTTACTTTTTTTTTAACGTTTGAAATCCGTACGAGAGTACTCATTTAAGTAATCTATACTGATAGATTCTATTAAATTCTATTATCAAAAAACTTAGAAGATTTCTTCACATAATATGTAAAAAAACATATCGATTAGAGTAATCTTTCTTACAAATATAAATAAAAAAAGCTCACTTAGTGTACTGGAAGACAATCACTAAATTCCATGATGAAAATCCATTCCTTAATAATCCTAAATAATCAAACTCAAATAACTTTGTTTTAGGTAAAGCTTTTTTTATATTTTTTTATATAATTAATATTAAGTATTCTTTTGTCGTGTAAATCTTTGTTCTATTCTTAATATATGTATATAAATTATTGTAATGTAATACGGAATTATAATTCACTTTTTCTGTATCTGCATAAAATCACAATAAATTTTTATTTAGTAGTAATAAAAAAAGACAAATAAATTTTTTTGACAGTAACTTAGTTAGTAAGATTTTTTAATCATTTCTAATTTTTTTATTTTTTATTTGAATATATATTTCGTTTCAAAGATTTATGAAGGATTATACTAATTCGAAAACATTTGTATTTAGGTTTGAAATCACGTACTTTTTTATTGTCCCCTTTGAAAAAAAAATATATATATTATATATATATACAAACCAGTGAATAAGAAATAATAAAATTAAGAATAAAATAAAAAGGATTTTTTATTTTATGGAACATACATATCAATATTCATGGATCATCCCTTTCATTCCACTTCCAGTACCTTTTTTACTAGGAGTTGGACTTCTCCTTTTTCCGACAGCAACAAAAAACCTTCGACGCATGTGGACTTTTCTTAGTATTTTTTTGTTAAGTATAGTTATGATCTTTTCACTCTATCTATCTATTCAACAAATTTTTCTAAGTTGCATTCATCAACATGTATGGTCTTGGACCATAAATAATGAATTTTCTTTTGAGTTCGGTTACTTTATCGATCCACTTACTTCTATTATGTCAATATTAATTACAACTGTTGGGATTTTGGTTCTGATTTATAGCGACAATTATATGTCGCATGATCAAGGATATCTGAGATTTTTTGCTTATATGGGTTTTTTTAATACTTCAATGTTAGGATTAGTTACTAGTTCTAATTTGATCCAAGTTTATTTTTTTTGGG